AACCTAGTATACTTATATCTGAATGTATTGAATGTATAAATATAAATACACATATGAATCTACTTCTATGGAATATTCTATTCCTTTACTAGAAATCACAAGATCATTCATTAGGATTAAAAAGATCCATTGCTATATCTTATCCATATTTAGTCATTCCAACGTATCTTGTATCTTTCTTTTACTAGCTTTATTAGTTTTATTCTATACCGTTTTATCCCTATGAGATACCATACAATGATTTTATTTTAGAAAGAAAGGGTATAATGAAACTCTTGATTGGATCTTTTCATGGGAACACGATCTATTTTATTTGATTGATGGATCCAACAACTAATTTTAATGAATTAAAAAAGGGAGTGATCTTATTCAAAACGCCTCGTGATCTTCAACCAATTTTGTGCTTCAATATAATTACCTGGACTAAGCGCTATAGCTTGTTTCCAATACTCAGCAGCTTGATCGGACCAAGCCTCCGCAATTTCGGAATCACCTTGTAGAATGGCCTGTTCTCCCCGGTCGGAATAGGTAGCTCCTTCCCTTAGAACCGTACTTGAGAGTTTCCTACCTCATACGGCTCGATCTTTTTGCTTGCGCCCCGTCTTAATCTACCTTATGTTAATTGAATTAGATTTGTCATAAAAGTATCCCATTTTGTTGGGTTAGCCAGAAGAAGTTAATTACATAAGTTTAAAACTCTAATTTTTTGATCAATAAAAAGCTTTATCTTTTCTCCCACCTTCAGAGGAATGAAGTATGGATCGACCCTATATCCTATATATAATAGTGTTAAAATATAGTGTTAGAATTCTCTGAAAGGTAACTATCTCGATTGCATATATGCAATTTATATAATATAGATATAGAATTTTTGAAAAAGACTTTCTTCCCCAATATCCTAATATAATATAAGAAAAAAGAACTTACGATCTTTGGGATCTGATGCTACACCGCTGCTCAATACCTTAGTGGATCAACTCTATTACATAATTTGATTCCTAACTTTTATCCTGTATCACGGGATAAGTAAGCAAAGCAGTTCTTAACTCTATCGACCAAATAGCTTGCTAATTGATCTTTACGGTGCTTTCTCTATCAATTCAATCCTTTATCCATGGAGTATATAGGCTTTATCCATTTCTTCTTAATTTTGGTTCTCGTGAAGTATCTTTACTTGCTACAGCTGATAAAAACCGTTGCTTTAGACGACGCATATGTAGAAAGCCTATTTAATTCTAGTATTTATTAGTTAATTGGATCTTTTTTCCTTCTTTCTATAGTAGAGATAGTCGCACGTAATGACAGATCACGGCCATATTATTAAAAGCTTGTGGTAAGAATGGGTTTCGTTCCAGTGCCCGGAAATAATATTCCAAAGCCCTTGTATGCTCTCCGTTGCTTGTGTGTATAAGTCCTATGTTATAGAGTATATAACTTCGATCATAGGGATCAATTTCTGGTCGCGTAGCTTCATAATAATTTTGTAAAGCTTCCGCATAATTTCCTTCGGATTGAGCCAACATCCGTTACGGTCGTTCATTCTATTTAAAGAATCTCCGTTCCAGAACCGTACGTGAGATTTTCATTTCATATGGCTCCTCCCTTCTTTCTGCGCATAGTACTAAGGGAAATAATCCATGAAATGAAAATTTTACTATTCTACTGAAAGGAGCTAGTATTTTTACAAGAAATCTCTAACCAGCCTTCCTGCAAGAGGTTTTTTATTAACACCAACTGTATTAGTACTAAATGGAAATGGTAACTCCAACAATTTCTTTGTCCCCAACGCCCCTATTTTCAGGAATTAGTCACTTCAACGATCTTTGATGGTTATACGGATACCCAAAGTACGAACGAGATGGATGTTTGTTGTCCCAACCATTCTTGTTAGCCCCGATACCGATAAGGAAAAGGATAAGGTCATTTATAACAAAGTTTTCATGTTGTTGATTCCTAGGTGTAGTGCTTCTTCCCCTATGCTGCCTATTGGTACTGGTGGAGTAGGATTAACTCGCAATACGGAACCCATAGGTGTAACCTTTCGCTAAATACTAAAATCAACAATTGAAGCATCCGAGGCTGCATCAATCGAGGATACACGACAGAAGGAATTGTTCTATCTACAAACTTCACCTTCACTAAGCGTGGGTTTATTTTAATAATTTGGTTTTTTCTATCTCGAACCATGTCTCTTTTCTTTCTCGTAATACTGGACCTAAAAAAAAAGAATCAAATCGCACCATCTCTGTAATAGGTAAATGCCTTTTTTTCTCCGGAAGTTGTCGGAATTATTCGTAATAAGATATTGGCTACAATTGAAGAGGTCTTATCAATAAAATTTGCATTTATCTGAGATCTTGGCATAATTAACAATCCATTCTATAATTCTTTTCATTACCTTTAGGGTAAGGGGAAAATGATCCCGCAAACTAAAGGAATTGTATAGTACGAAATAACATAAAATAAAAACAGACTCATTTAAAAAAAAAAAAGAAATGTGGACCTTTTGTTTGGATTGGACAAGGAGAGATATTAAATATTGAAATCAGATTCGATTTCATTCGAATTTCGTAGTATAACAATGAACGGAACTATAACAATTTCATCTAAGTTGAATAACCAAGGATTTTACTGCGGATTCTGATAATTCGAGAAGTTTTTATTTGGTTATGATCCAAAGAAGAAACGAAAAACAAAACGAAATCATTTTTCTATAAAAAAATGGATTAGACTAAGGTAAGTATCCGTTTTGTTTTTTGTTTGCATAACATGCATACGCCATGTCATACAATTTAAATAAAAAAATACACGGGACGATTCAATAATTTGTATTAGATCTATGGGATAGCTAATGAGCTAAATTTTTGTTGAGAAATAGAAAATTTTATTTGATTTGAAAGGAATTTTTCCTATGGAACTATTCATCCATCGCACTTGTATTGCAATAATATGAATGACTCACTATTCACTCGGTTTCTGGTCAATAATAAGATTATGTAGGAGAGATGGCCGAGTGGTTCAAGGCGTAGCATTGGAACTGCTATGTAGACTTTTGTTTACCGAGGGTTCGAATCCCTCTCTTTCCGTTTATCTTAATTCACCAACGTTACTGAATCAAATCAAATAACAATTGATACCATCATATCAACAAGAGGACCCTTATTTGATATAAATTCTCGATTCCTAATCACATTACTGTGATACATAAAATACAAATATCGGAAAAAGAAAGAGCAAAAAATATTACCGCTTGTCCGTTTGTGATAGGTGAATAATAAAAATTCGGACCAAGGCCCTTAGATCTATTTATTTTTATTTCGGCGAAAACAGACAAAATTCTATAAAATTTTCTTTGTTATTTTTGTGAGGTTTAAGTCTGACGGGAATAATATTCTACGACTAACAACTCATTTATTTTCAAACCAATCCATTTACTATCTACTATTTGATTTACTACTCCTTTATATTGGAATGAGTCAAAAGTCAAATGTTTTGGCAATTCCTCGTGGGGGGATAAAGAAATATAATTTTGAATCAGAGCTTTCGATCTTTGTTTATTCTTTGTAGTAATAATATCTCTCGGTTTACAACGATAACTTGGTATATCCACTATACCACCATTAACTAAAATATGTCTATGGTTAACTAATTGCCTAGCTCCAGGAATCGTCGAAGCTATACCCAATCGGAAAAGGATATTATCCAAACGCATCTCAAGTAATTGTAGTAAAACCTGACCTGTTGACCCTTTGGCTTTTCCAGCGATATGCACATATCTAAGTAATTGTCGTTCTGTCAGACCATAATGAAACCGCAATTTCTGTTTTTCTTCTAGACGAATACGATATTGCGATCTTTTACCAGAACGCAATTGATTTTTAGGATCACTTCCGGATCTAGGTCTTTTACTAGTTAGTCCTGGTAAAGTCCCCAGACGACGTATTTTTTTGAAACGAGGTCCTCGGTAACGAGACATAAAGACTCCTTTTTTTTTTATTTTATTGAAATTTCATTGTTTAAGAATAAACAAAAATGAAAACAGAACTCTAAATTAAGACTGAACTAAAGGATAAACAAAGCAAAGCTAAATTTATTGAAATACTACAAAGTAGAATAAAAGAAATTGTATCACTATCCGTATTTTTGGTATATATATGTATATTATATATAATTTCTATATTCTATATATAATTATTAATTATAATTTTTTGTATATATAGGAAGTTGTGGCTCCTTTTTATAATTTGTTCTTTTATGATTTGTTCTGTAGAAAGAGATCTAATTCTTCCAATATGTTGTTTTTTATAGTTGCAAGTTACCACGACATAATAGATGGATCAGTGATTCAACATTTTGAGAAAATGGGGAGAGAGACTCTCAATCACGTAAAAAATCGATAGAAAAAAGCCGGCTATCGGAGTCGAACCGATGACCATCGCATTACAAATGCGATGCTCTAACCTCTGAGCTAAGCGGGCTCACATATCACATACACATATCACATAACATAAGAGAAAAATAGTATATAGAAATCGAGGAAACTACCAGATTAAATCTATTAGCCAATCTTAGCTTAGCTATTTATTTTAATTTTATACTAACTATATTTATAGTTAATATGAACTACAACCATATAGTTGTATATAGTTCATATTTTATTAACTATTATAGAACTAACTATATCTAAATCTAACGATATAGATAGAATAGTTAGAATATAATATATAGAACTATTTCTAACTATAATGTATAACATAATTTATTTACATATATATGTATGTATTTTTTTTTTCATTTTCCATATAATTTCTATATTAGATAGATTTTAGATATATAGTCCTTCTATTTATATATATATATATCCTTCATATCCTTCTATTATATATATAATAATATAAAAATAAAAAAATGATATAAAAAAAATGGAATTTTACTTATTTAATTTAATTAATTATAATATGACGAATATCAATTTAATCAAATTGTAATTTACAATTCGA